TTCCAATATCAATAGGTTGATTGTTTCGCTCCTGTATCTTCCAAAAGGGAAAAAGATTTCTGAGAGTTGTTTCATGGATCCGCAAGAGAGTACTTGGGTTCTCCCAATAAATAAAAAGTGTATCATGCCTGAATCTAACCGGAGTTCGCGGTGGTGGAGGAACCGGATCGGAAAAAAGAGGGATTCTAGTTGTAAGATATCTAATGAAACCGTAGCTGGAATTGAGATCTCATTCAAAGAGAAAGATAGCAAATATCTGGAGTTTCTTTTTTTATCCTATACGGATGATCCGATCCGCAAGGACCATGATTGGGAATTGTTTGATCGTCTTTCTCCGAGGAAGAAGCGAAACATAATCAACTTGAATTCGGGACAGCTATTCGAAATCTTAGGGAAAGACTTGATTTGTTATCTCATGTCTGCTTTTCGTGAAAAAAGACCAATTGAAGGGGAGGTTTTCTTCAAACAACAAGGAGCTGAGGCAACTATTCAATCAAATGATATTGAGCATGTTTCCCATCTCTTCTCGAGAAACAAGTGGGGTATTTCTTTGCAAAATTGTGCTCAATTTCATATGTGGCAATTCCGCCAAGATCTCTTCGTTAGTTGGGGGAAGAATCAGCACGAATCGGATTTTTTGAGGAACGTATCGAGAGAGAATTTGATTTGGTTAGACAATGTGTGGTTGGTAAACAAGGATCGGTTTTTTAGCAAGGTACGGAATGTATTGTCAAATATTCAATATGATTCCACAAGATCTATTTTCGTTCAAGTAAGGGATTCTAGCCAATTGAAAGGATCTTCTGATCAATCCATAGATCATTTCGATTCCATTAGAAATGAGGATTCGGAATATCACACATTGATCGATCAAACAGAGATTCAGCAACTAAAAGAAAGATCGATTCTTTTGGATCCTTCCTTTCTTCAAACGGAACGAACAGAGATAGAATCAGATCGATTCCCGAAATGCCTTTTTGGATCTTCCTCAATGTCCCGGCTATTCACGGAACGTGAGAAGCAGATGAATAATCATCTGCTTCCGGAAGAAATCGAAGAATTTCTTGGGAATCCTACAAGATCAATTCGTTCTTTTTTCTCTGACAGATGGTCAGAACTTCATCTGGGTTCGAATCCTACTGAGAGGTCCACTAGAGATCAGAAATTTTTGAAGAAAAAACAAGATGTTTCTTTTGTCCCTTCCAGGCGATCGGAAAATAAAGAAATGGTTGATATATTCAAGATAATTACGTATTTACAAAATACCGCCTCAATTCATCCTATTTCATCAGATCCGGGATGTGATATGGTTCCGAAGGATGAACCGGATATGGACAGTTCCAATAAGATTTCATTCTTGAAAAAAAATCCATTTTTTGATTTATTTCATCTATTCCATGACCGGAACAAAGGGGGATACACGTTACACCACGATTTTGAATCAGAAGAGAGATTTCAAGAAATGGCAGATCTATTCACTCTATCAATAACCGAGCCGGATCTGGTGTATCATAGGGGATTTGCCTTTTCTATTGATTCCTACGGGTTGGATCAAAAAAAATTCTTGAATGAGGTATTCAACTCCAGAGATGAATCGAAAAAGAAATCTTTATTGGTTCTACCTCCTCTTTTTTATGAAGAGAATGAATCTTTTTATCGAAGGATCAGAAAAAAATCGGTCCGGATCTACTGCGGGAATGATTTGGAAGATCCAAAACTAAAAACAGCGGTATTTGCTAGCAACAACATAATGGAGGCAGTCAATCAATATAGATTGATCCGAAATCTGATTCAAATCCAATATAGCACCTATGGGTACATAAGAAATGTATCGAATCGATTCTTTTTAATGAATAGATCCGATCGCAACTTCGAATATGGAATTCAAAGGGATCGAATAGGAAATGATACTCTGAATCATATAACTATAATGAAATATACGATCAACCAACATTTATCGAATTTGAAAAAGAGTCAGAAGAAATGGTTTGATCCTCTTATTTCTCGAACCGAGAGATCCATGAATCGGGATCCTGATGCATATAGATACAAATGTTCCAATGGGAGCAAGAATTTCCAGGAACATTTGGAACATTTCGTTTCTGAACAGAAGAACCGTTTTCAAGTAGTGTTCAATCGATTACGTATTAATCAATATTCGATTGATTGGTCCGAGGCTATCGACAAACAAGATTTGTCTAAGTCACTTCGTTTCTTTTTGTCCAAGTCACTTCTCTTTTTGTCCAAGTCACTTCCCCTTTTCTTTGTGAGTATCGGGAATATCCCCATTCATAGGTCCGAGATCCACATCTATGAATTGAAAGGTCCGAATGATCAACTCTGCAATCAGTTGTTAGAATCAATAGGTGTTCAAATCGTTCATTTGAATAAATTGAAACCCTTTTTATTTTTATTGGATGATCATGATACTTCCCAAAGACCGAAATTCTTGATCAATGGAGGAACAATATTACCATTTTTGTTCAAAAAGATACCAAAG